AAACTTTCAATGTTTATTAGACATAAGTTTCTATAACCCCAAACCCCACACAAACTCCATCAACACGCTTCTCTGCTCTTATCCATTCAAGTAATTCAAAAAATATAACTTAAATTTTAGTATTGGGAAAAAAATATTTTAACATTATAACAAACTCAAGATAATCTCCCTAAAACAAATACTCAACACACCCTCCATTCAACCGTTAATGTAGCTTAAAAAAAGCAAAGCACTGAAAATGCTTAGATGGATGCTCACTTCATCCCATAAACAACAGGTTTGGTCCTAGCCTTATAATTAGTTAGAGGTAAAATTACACATGCAAATCTCCATTCACCAGTGTCAACTCCCCACAAAATTTAATAAAATTTCAAGGAGAGGACATCAAGTACATACCCATATAGCTAAAGACGTCTTGCCTAGCCACGCCCCCACGGGATTCAGCAGTGATAAAAATTAAGCAATGAACGAAAGTTTGACTAAGCTATACCTCCTTAGGGTTGGTAAATTTCGTGCCAGCCACCGCGGTCATACGATTAACCCAAATTAATTACCCTCGGCGTAAAACGTGCTCTTAAGTTCAATGAAAATAGAATAGAGAATCAACCAATATGTGAAAATTAATTGTTGAAATCAAAATCACTAACGAAAGTAATTCTAATTGACTTTAATACACGATAGCTAAGACCCAAACTGGGATTAGATACCCCACTATGCTTAGCCTTAAACCTTAATAATTTAATAAACAACAAAATTATTTGCCAGAGGACTACTAGCCACAGCTTAAAACTCAAAGGACTTGGCGGTACTTTATATCCACCTAGAGGAGCCTGTTCTGTAAATCGATAAACCCCGCTATACCTTACCGCCCCTTGCTAATTCAGCCTATATACCGCCATCTTCAGCAAACCTTCAAAAAGAATAAAAGTAAGCAAGAGTACCCTATCATAAAAACGTTAGGTCAAGGTGTAGCCAATGGGGTGGAAGAAATGGGCTACATTTTCTTTTATATACATAGAACACTGACGAAACTCTTTATGAAACTAAAGAATAAAGGAGGATTTAGTAGTAAATTAAGAATAGAGAGCTTAATTGAATCGAGCAATGAAGTACGCACACACCGCCCGTCACCCTCTTCAAACTAAGTAAATAGGAAACTTTTACATAAATCAATACTAATACACTTATTAGAAGAGGTAAGTCGTAACACGGTAAGCATACTGGAAAGTGTGCTTGGAATAAACATAGAGTAGCTTAATCAAAGCATCCGGCTTACACCCAGAAGAATCCACAACAGTGGACACTATGAACTAATACTAGCTCTACTACCTCACACTATAACAAATTCAGACAGTAAAACAAACCATTTGTACCACCTCAGAAGTATCGGAGAGAGAAACTATTCAAAGAAGCTATAGAGAAAGTACCGTAAGGGAAAGATGAAAGACAAATTAAAAGTACAACTAAGCAAAGATTAAAACTTGTACCTTTTGCATAATGAATTAGCCAGAAAAACTCTAACATAAAGATTTTTAGCAAGAGACCCCGAAACCAAACGAGCTACTCAAGAGCAATCTTTAGGACTAACCCATCTATGTGGCAAAATAGCGGGAAGACTTTTGAGTAGAGGTGAAAAGCCTACCGAGCTTGGTGATAGCTGGTTACCCACCTAATGAATTTCAGTTCAATTTTAAGATTGCCTTATGGACTAATAACCTAAATGCAAACTTAAAGTATAGTCTATAGAGGGACAGCTCTTTAGAAATGGAAACAACCTTAAGCAGTAAATAAATTTCATCAGACCCATTGTTGGCCTAAAAGCAGCCACCAATAAAGAAAGCGTTCAAGCTCAAAAACTTACAAAAACTTAATTCCAAACCCATGAATAACTTTCTGCTTTCCAAGTGGGTTAATCTATTAATTAATAGAAGAGATAATGCTAATATGAGTAACAAGAATAACTTCTCCTAGCACATGCCTATAACAACCCGGATAACCATTGTTAATTAACATACTCTAACCTATAACTATCCTTATTAAACCCACTAGATAAAGCATGTTAACCCAACACAGGAGTGCTTTAAGGAAAGATTAAAAGAAGTAAAAGGAACTCGGCAAACACGAGCCCCGCCTGTTTACCAAAAACATCACCTCTAGCATATCAAGTATTAGAGGCACTGCCTGCCCAGTGACTAAAGTTAAACGGCCGCGGTATCCTGACCGTGCAAAGGTAGCATAATCACTTGTTCCTTAATTAGGGACTAGAATGAACGGCAAAACGAGGGCTCAACTGTCTCTTACTTCTAATCAGTGAAATTGACCTCCCCGTGAAGAGGCGGGAGTAATAATATAAGACGAGAAGACCCTATGGAGCTTTAATCTACTAGCTTAACTTACAACTTACTTACACCTAATGGACTAACAAAATAAACCATAAGCTAAAGATTTCGGTTGGGGTGACCTCGGAGAATAAACAAACCTCCGAAAGATTTTAGCCAAGACCAACAAGTTTAAGCATACTAAATCCTATTGACCCAAAAATATTTGATCAACGGACCAAGTTACCCTAGGGATAACAGCGCAATCCTATTCAAGAGTCCATATCGACAATTAGGGTTTACGACCTCGATGTTGGATCAGGACATCCTAGTGGTGCAGAAGCTACTAAGGGTTCGTTTGTTCAACGATTAAAGTCCTACGTGATCTGAGTTCAGACCGGAGCAATCCAGGTCGGTTTCTATCTATATACGATTTCTCCCAGTACGAAAGGACAAGAGAAATGAAGCCACCCTTACAAAGGCGCTTCAAAATAATAAATGAATTTATCTTAATTTAATATAATTCGTACTATTAAGCCCTAGACAAGGGCACATTAGAGTGGCAGAGCCCGGATATTGCATAAGATTTAAAATCTTCTAACAGAGGTTCAAATCCTCTCCCTAATAGTGTATTTAATTAATATTATAACCTTCCTACTGCCTATTTTAATTGCCATAGCCTTCCTTACCCTAGTAGAACGAAAATTCTTAGGGTATATACAACTACGAAAAGGACCTAACATCGTAGGCCCCCATGGCATCCTACAACCATTTGCTGATGCTATAAAATTATTTATCAAAGAACCCCTACGACCCACAATTTCATCTACCTCATTATTTATTATCGCACCATCCCTATCACTCCTACTAGCTCTCTCCCTATGAATCCCTCTTCCAATACCCTACCCAATTGTAAACATAAACCTAGGTATTTTATTTTTGCTAGCACTATCAAGCCTAGCCGTCTACTCCATTCTATGATCGGGCTGAGCTTCAAACTCAAAATACTCAATGTTTGGTGCACTACGAGCAGTAGCTCAAACCATTTCTTACGAAGTAACAATAGCAATCATTCTCTTATCAGTTTTACTTATTAATGGGTCATTCTCCCTTCAAAACCTTATTATTACCCAAGAACCCCTATGACTAATAGCATCAACATGACCACTAGCCATAATATGATTTATTTCCACACTAGCAGAAACCAATCGAGCCCCATTCGACCTAACAGAAGGAGAATCAGAACTAGTGTCAGGATTCAACGTAGAATACGCTGCTGGACCATTTGCCCTATTCTTTATAGCAGAGTATATGAATATCATTCTAATAAACGCCCTATCAACAATCGTATTCTTAGGTGCTCTCCACAACCCTATATATCCCGAACTATATAATATTAATTTTACAACAAAAACACTTGTCCTCACCTCATTATTTTTATGAATTCGAGCATCATACCCACGATTTCGCTACGACCAACTCATACATCTACTATGAAAAAACTTCCTTCCACTCACACTAGCACTCTGCATATGACATATTTCAACGCCCATATTTATAGCCAACATCCCACCTTATATCTAGAAATATGTCTGACAAAAGAGTTACTTTGATAGAGTAAATCATAGAGGTCAAACCCTCTTATTTCTAGGACCACAGGAATTGAACCTATACCTTAGAATCCAAAATTCTAAATGCTACCTACACACTACGTCCTATTTCAAGTAAGGTCAGCTAATTAAGCTATCGGGCCCATACCCCGAAAACGTTGGTTTAAATCCTTCCCGTACTGATTAACACCCTAGCCATAATACTTATTTACCTAACAATCATCCTAGGACCAATTATCACAATAACAAGCAATAACCTCTTCTTAATGTGAGTAGGATTAGAAATAAACCTCCTAGCTATTATCCCACTAATAATCTCCAAACACAACCCACGATCAACAGAAGCAGCATCAAAATACTTCATTATACAAGCCACAGCCTCCATACTTCTCCTTCTAGCCATCGCTATTAACCTTGAACAATCCAACACATGGCACATGCAACCTCACATAAACTACCTAATCCCACTTATTATATCAACATCACTAGCTATTAAACTAGGACTAGCACCATTTCATTCTTGACTACCTGAAGTCACCCAAGGCATTCCGATACATATTGGACTAATCCTTCTAACATGACAAAAATTAGCCCCATTATCTATTCTATATCAAATACATAATTACCTAGACCAAACCCTCATACTCACACTTGCAATCTCCTCCATCTTAATTGGAGCATGAAATGGTCTTAACCAAACTCAATTACGAAAAATCATAGCATACTCATCCATTTCCCATATAGGTTGAATAGTTTCAATCTGCTCCTACAACCCCAATATAACTATGCTAAACCTAATAATCTATATTTTTATAACAGCTCCATTATTTATAATATTTAATATCCACACAAGCACATCAATCAACTCACTCTCCCTAATGTGAAACAAAATACCAATTCTCCTACCAACTATATCAGCCCTCCTTTTATCAACAGGAGGTCTTCCTCCCCTAACAGGATTTATACCAAAATGACTAATTATTAATGAACTACTAAAAAACAACTGCACAACAATAGCCACAGTAATAACAATACTAGCACTGATTAACCTATTCTTCTATACACGAATTATTTACTCCACATCACTCACCACCTTCCCAACAACCAACAACTCTAAATCAACCTCATTCCTTCAAACCATTAAAACCCCTAATATTATAAATCCTATACTTACTATCATCGGTACACTAACCCTACCCATTACCCCTCTACTAATTCTCTAGAAGTTTAGGATAAAACAGTCCAAGAGCCTTCAAAGCCCTAAGCAGACATAAATGTCTAACTTCTGCTTTAAGGACTGTAAGACTATATCTAACATCTACTGAATGCAAATCAATCGCTTTAATTAAGCTAAATCCTCCAAAAACTAGACTGATAGGATTCTAACCTACGAATTTCTAGTTAACAGCTAGATACCTTAAAACAGGCTTCAATCTACTTCTCCCGCCTTTCAGAAAGGGGGCGGGAGAAGCCTTAGTAGAATTATTATCTACACCTTTGAATTTGCAATTCAACATGATTACCACCCTAAGGCCTGATAGAAAGAGGACTTCCACCTCTGTAATTAGATTTACAGTCTAATGCCTACTCGGCCATCCTACCTATGATAATTAATCGATGACTATTTTCAACAAATCATAAAGATATCGGCACTTTATACCTTATCTTTGGTGCATGGGCAGGGATAGTAGGAACAGCCCTCAGCATTATTATTCGAGCTGAGCTAGGTCAACCAGGAACCCTACTTGGAGACGACCAGATCTACAATGTAGTCGTTACAGCCCATGCATTTGTAATAATTTTCTTCATAGTCATACCCATAATAATCGGTGGTTTCGGAAACTGACTAGTACCACTAATAATCGGAGCCCCTGATATAGCATTCCCACGAATAAACAATATAAGCTTTTGACTTCTACCACCTTCATTTTTACTTCTTCTTGCATCATCCATAGTAGAAGCAGGAGCTGGTACAGGTTGAACAGTATATCCACCTCTAGCTGGCAATCTAGCTCACGCCGGAGCATCAGTTGATTTAACCATTTTCTCACTGCATCTGGCCGGAGTGTCATCAATTTTAGGGGCTATTAATTTTATCACAACCATTATTAACATAAAACCCCCAGCCATGACACAATATCAAACCCCCTTATTTGTATGATCAGTTCTCATTACAGCTGTGCTTCTACTCCTCTCACTACCCGTTTTAGCCGCAGGAATTACCATGCTCCTAACAGATCGAAATCTTAATACAACCTTCTTTGACCCAGCCGGAGGAGGAGACCCAATTCTATATCAGCACCTATTCTGATTCTTCGGCCACCCTGAAGTCTATATTCTTATCCTACCTGGGTTTGGAATCATCTCACACATCGTAACTTATTACTCAGGTAAAAAAGAACCATTTGGCTACATAGGAATAGTTTGAGCTATAATATCTATTGGATTCCTTGGATTTATTGTATGAGCTCACCACATATTTACAGTAGGCCTAGATGTTGACACACGAGCATACTTTACCTCAGCTACTATAATCATTGCAATCCCTACTGGGGTTAAAGTTTTCAGCTGACTTGCTACCCTCCATGGAGGAAACATTAAATGATCCCCAGCCATGCTATGAGCTCTAGGATTTATTTTTCTGTTTACAGTAGGAGGTTTAACTGGAATTGTACTATCTAACTCTTCCTTAGACATTGTACTACATGACACCTATTACGTAGTTGCCCACTTCCACTATGTTCTGTCAATAGGAGCTGTATTTGCTATTATAGCTGGCTTTGTTCACTGATTTCCTCTATTTTCAGGATACACACTTAATGATATCTGAGCAAAAACACACTTTGCTATCATATTCGTTGGAGTAAACCTTACATTCTTCCCACAACACTTCCTAGGACTTTCAGGAATACCACGTCGATACTCAGATTACCCAGACGCTTACACAACATGAAATACAATTTCATCAATAGGATCATTTATCTCACTCACCGCAGTTCTAGTAATAATCTTTATGATCTGAGAAGCTTTCGCCTCTAAACGTGAAGTATTGTTTATCAACCAAACTTCAACAAACCTAGAGTGACTTCACGGATGTCCTCCCCCATATCATACATTTGAAGAACCCACATTCGTCAAAGTAAAATAAGAAAGGAGGGATTCGAACCCCCTAAAATTGGTTTCAAGCCAACACCATAACCTCTATGTCTTTCTTTATGAGGTATTAGTAAATTAATTACATGACTTTGTCAAAGTCAAATTATAGACCTAAATCTATATACCTTACATGGCATACCCCATACAACTAGGCCTACAAGACGCTACCTCACCTATTATAGAAGAACTTACAAACTTCCATGACCATACCTTAATAATTGTATTCCTAATCAGCTCCTTAGTGCTCTACATTATCTCTCTTATACTAACAACTAAACTCACCCACACAAGCACTATAGACGCTCAAGAAGTAGAGACTATTTGAACCATCTTACCAGCCGTTATTCTCATTATAATTGCCCTCCCATCCCTACGTATCCTATATATAATAGACGAGATTAATAATCCAGTTCTAACAGTCAAAACCATAGGACATCAATGATATTGAAGCTACGAATATACAGATTATGGTGACCTAACATTTGACTCATATATAGTACCAACAAATGACTTAAAACCAGGTGACCTTCGACTCCTAGAAGTAGATAATCGAGTTGTTCTTCCAATAGAACTTCCTATCCGAATACTCATTTCATCTGAAGACGTATTACACTCATGAGCCGTCCCATCACTAGGACTAAAAACCGATGCAATCCCAGGACGCTTAAACCAAGCTACTATTTCTTCTAATCGCCCTGGCCTATTTTATGGTCAATGCTCAGAAATCTGCGGCTCAAACCACAGCTTTATGCCAATTGTCCTAGAAATAGTCCCACTCAAACATTTCGAAAACTGATCATCATCCATAATCTAACTTCACTATGAAGCTTTAAGCATTAACCTTTTAAGTTAAAGATAGGAGATAAATAACATCGCCCATAGTGATATGCCACAGTTAGACACATCCACATGATTTACTGTTATACTTTCTTCCTCCTTAACCCTATTCATGCTAATACAACTAAAAATTTACTCTCAAGATTTTCCACTCCACCCAATAAGCAAAAAAATATATACAAAACTAACAAAAACCCCATGAGAATTGAAATGAACGAAAATCTATTTGCTTCCTTCGCTACCCCTACAATAATAGGCCTTCCTATTGTTATCATTATTATCCTCATCCCATCCCTACTTATTTTCTCATCCAAACGTATTTCAACCAACCGACTAGTCACACTTCAACAATGACTAATAAAACTAATCCTAAAACAAATTATATTAATTCACACCCCAAAAGGACGAACATGATCACTTATACTTATTTCATTAATTCTATTTATTGGATCAACAAATCTACTAGGACTACTCCCACACACTTTTACCCCCACAACTCAATTATCTATAAACCTTGCCATAGCAATCCCATTATGAACAGGTACAGTAATCTTAGGATTCCGACATAAAACAAAAGCATCCTTAGCTCATTTCTTACCACAAGGAACACCACTCCCTCTTATCCCAATACTCATTATCATCGAAACCATTAGCCTTCTTATTCAACCAATAGCCCTAGCAGTACGACTTACAGCTAACATTACTGCTGGACACCTTCTAATTCACCTAATTGGAGGAGCTACTATAGTTTTAACTTCCATTAACCTACCAATTGCCTCAATTACTTTTATAATTCTAACTTTACTGACAATTCTAGAATTTGCTGTAGCCCTAATTCAAGCCTACGTATTCACACTACTAGTTAGCCTCTATCTACACGACAATACATAATGACACACCAAACTCATGCTTTCCACATAGTCAACCCCAGCCCATGACCACTTACAGGGGCACTGTCAGCCCTACTACTCACATCAGGTCTAGTAACCTGATTTCACTATAACTCCTCAACCCTTATGACACTTGGCCTAATTACCAACCTCTTAACAATATATCAGTGATGACGAGACGTAATTCGAGAAGGTACCTATCAAGGCCACCACACCCCAATTGTGCAAAAAGGTCTACGCTACGGAATAATTTTATTTATTATTTCAGAAATTTTCTTTTTCTCAGGATTCTTTTGAGCCTTTTACCACTCCAGCCTCGTACCAACCCACGACCTGGGAGGAACATGACCCCCAACAGGAATCACACCTCTAAACCCACTTGATGTACCCCTACTAAATACATCCGTCCTACTAGCCTCAGGAGTATCTATCACATGAGCTCACCACAGCTTAATAGAAGGAAAACGAAAAAATATAAACCAAGCCCTCTCAATTACCATCGCCCTAGGGCTCTACTTTACACTCCTTCAAGCCTCCGAATATATAGAAACCTCTTTCTCTATCTCAGACGGAATCTATGGCTCTACATTCTTTATAGCAACTGGATTCCATGGTCTCCACGTAATTATTGGCTCTCTATTTCTTACAATTTGTCTCATGCGACAATTAAAATTCCATTTCACTTCCAAACACCACTTCGGATTCGAAGCAGCAGCATGGTATTGACATTTCGTAGACGTAGTATGACTGTTCCTATATGTATCAATTTACTGATGAGGATCATGCCTTTTTAGTACAATAAGTATAACTGACTTCCAATCAGTAGATTCCAGAAAACCCTGGAAAAAAGCAATTAACGCCCTATTAATCATATTAACCAACGTCCTACTGGCATTCTTATTAGCCTCCGTAGCATTCTGACTCCCTCAACCTTATTTATACACAGAAAAAGCCAGCCCATATGAATGTGGATTTGACCCAATTAACTCAGCCCGATTACCATTCTCAATAAAATTTTTCCTCGTAGGAATCACCTTCTTACTATTCGACCTCGAAATTGCCCTCCTCCTCCCAATCCCATGAGCTATACAATTCACAGACACACACACAACTATCATTACCTCCTTCATTTTAGTCTCAATCCTAACCCTAGGCTTAGCCTATGAATGAATAAACAAAGGCTTAGAATGAACAGAATAAGTGGTAGTTAGTTTAAATAAAATTAATGATTTCGACTCATTAGATCATGAGACATACATGACCACCAAATGACCCCAATCACTACCAACCTTATCATAGCATTCCTATTTTCTCTCCTGGGCACATTAATATTTCGATCACATATTATATCTACACTCCTATGCCTTGAGGGAATGATATTATCCCTATTTATTATGATTACAATCTCAGCTATCAATATACAATCAATAATAACATTCATAATTCCAATTATTACCCTAGTATTCGCCGCCTGCGAGGCAGCCGTAGGCCTAGCCCTACTGGTAATAGTCTCTAACACCTACGGAACAGACTATGTCCAAAACCTTAACCTTCTACAATGTTAAAAATTATTATACCATCCATTATACTCCTTCCACTCACCTGACTCACAAACCACAAAAACCTATGAACTCACACAACTTCCTATAGCTTTATTATTAGCCTAATCTCACTAACTCTATTATGACAAAACAACGAAAATCTTCTATTCTCTACCATATTCCTCACAGACTACCTATCCTCCCCCCTCTTAATTCTAACTACCTGACTTCTGCCACTTATACTTATCGCAAGCCAAAATCATATAAAAAAAGAAACTAGCACAAACAAAAAAATTTACGTTTCAATACTAGTCACTCTTCAGATCCTCCTTATCATTACATTTTCTGTAAACGAATTAATCTTATTCTACATTCTATTTGAGGCCACCTTAATCCCAACCCTCATTATTATTACTCGCTGGGGTAACCAAACAGAACGACTAAACGCAGGCCTATATTTTCTATTTTATACTCTAGTAGGATCTATCCCCCTTCTCATTGCCTTAATCTGACTACAAAACTCCCTAGGCTCACTTAACATTACAATACTATTAAATAACCCTAAAACTATAAACCTCTCCTGGTCGAATGACATTCTATGATTAGCATGTATAGTAGCTTTTCTTGTAAAAATACCTATATATGGTATTCACCTATGACTTCCTAAAGCCCATGTAGAAGCTCCCATCGCAGGATCAATAATCCTAGCAGCTATCCTACTAAAACTAGGCGGGTATGGTATAATACGCTTATCATTGACACTTGACCCAACAACCAAATCCATAGCACTACCATTCATCATTCTATCCTTATGAGGAATAGTCATAACAAGCTCAATATGTTTACGCCAAACAGACCTAAAATCACTAATTGCCTACTCTTCTGTCAGTCACATAGCCCTAGTAATTGCAGCCATTATAATCCAAACCCCATGAAGCTTCATAGGAGCAACAGCCCTTATAATTGCCCACGGACTTACATCTTCTCTACTCTTCTGTTTAGCCAATACAAACTACGAACGAATTCATAGCCGAACAATAATTCTAGCTCGAGGACTTCAAACGCTATTCCCCCTAATAGCCGCATGATGAATCCTAGCTAGTCTAGCAAACTTAGCAATTCCACCTTCAATTAACCTAGTAGGAGAATTATTAGTAACCATATCCCTATTCTCATGATCAAACCTATCAATCATTCTCACAGGACTAAACATCTTAATCACCTCTATCTACTCAATCTACATGATCATTATAACACAACGAGGAAAACTAACAAACCACATATCTAACCTCCAACCCCCTCAAACACGAGAACTAACCCTAATAAGCTTACATATCTTTCCCCTTCTATTATTAATCATGAACCCTTCAATAATTCTAGGATTCACGCCATGTAAACATAGTTTATCCCAAAACTTTAGACTGTGAATCTAACGATAAGAGGTCCCACCTCTTTGTTTACCAAGAAACAACTTATGAGCTGCTAACTCATTCTTCCATGAATAAACCCATGGGTTTCTTACTTTTATAGGATAGAAGTAATCCATTGGTCTTAGGAACCAAAAACTTGGTGCAACTCCAAATAAAAGTAATAAACACTCTCCTATTAACTTCAATTATCCTAATCTTAATACTACTTACCACGCCAGTACTACTGCCCCTGTTCTATAACATTAAAAATATTAATTTCACTAACTACGTTACCACATCCATCAAACTTTCATTTATTATCAGCATTATCCCCCTCACACTATTCATCGCATCAAACACCGAAACTATTATATACAATATTCACTGACTGACTATTGACACCATAAAAATCTCTACAAGCCTAAAACTTGACTTCTTCTTCATCATATTCCTACCAGTAGCCCTATTCGTAACCTGATCAATTATGGAATTCTCATCATGATATATACACTCAGACCCCCAACTGAATAAATTTATAACATACCTACTTCTATTTTTAATCACAATAATAATCTTAACATCAGCTAATAACATATTTCAGCTATTTATTGGCTGAGAAGGAGTTGGTATTATATCCTTTCTTCTAATTAGCTGATGATACGGTCGACCAGACGCAAACACAGCAGCCCTACAAGCTATTATCTATAACCGTATTGGAGATATCGGCTTTATCTTAGCAATAGCCTGCCTACTAACAAACTCCAACTCTTGAGACTTACAACAAATCTTTATTACAAACAGCCATAACAATATACTACTCCCTTTAACAGGATTACTAATTGCCGCCACAGGAAAATCAGCACAATTTATACTCCACCCATGACTACCATCAGCTATAGAAGGACCAACCCCAGTCTCAGCCTTACTCCACTCAAGCACCATAGTAGTAGCAGGCATCTTTTTAATAGTACGATTCCACCCAATCTCATCAAATAACCAAACCATTATAACCACTATACTATGTCTTGGTGCTATTACTACCCTATTTTCAGCAATCTGCGCACTCACACAAAATGATATTAAAAAAATTGTAGCTTTCTCAACATCAAGCCAACTAGGGCTTATAATAGTCACACTAGGAATCAATCAACCCTATCTTGCCTTCCTCCACATCTGCACTCACGCATTCTTCAAAGCCATACTATTCATATGTTCAGGAGCTATTATCCACAACCTAGGAGACGAACAAGATATCCGAAAAATAGGAAGCTTATCAAAAATTATACCATTTACATCATCATGCATGATAATTGGCTCCCTAGCCCTTACAGGAATACCATTCCTCACAGGCTTTTATTCCAAAGACCTTATTATCGAAGCAGCTAACACCTGCTACACCAACGCCTGAGCCCTCACAACAACATTATTTGCCACTTCCCTTACAGCCGTATACAGTATACGAATCATCTACTTTTCACTAATAAACAAACCACGATTAACCCCACTCATATACATTAAAGAAAACACCCCTCAACTAATTAACCCCATTAAACGCCTAGCCTATGGAAGTATCCTCTACGGATTCATCATCTCTCATAACTTACCTATCACCAACATCTATGTAATAACTATACCCCCCTATCTAAAAATAACAGCCATCCTAGTTACAACTATAGGACTTATTACAGCATTAGAACTAAACAAACTCACCAATAACCTCACATACAATAAAGCATCATCTACCGAACAATTCGCTACATCCCTAGGATTCTACCCACCTACCATACACCGACTTATCCCTAAAAAACTCTTATCAACTAGCCTCAATTCCGCCTCCAATTTAATAGATTTAATCTGACTAGAAAAATCAGTTCCAAAAACTATTTCATACATAAACTTCTCATCATCAAAAATATTAACTAACCAAAAAGGCTTAATCAAACTTTACTTTCTATCCTTTATTCTAACAACTATCTGCCTACTAATACTTCTCATAACTTAACCTCGAGTAATTTCAATAATAATAAATACCCCCATTAACAATGTCCAACCAGAAACTAATATTAATCATGCAGAACAGCTATATAAAGCTGCTACCCCAGCACCACCCTCACCTATTAGCCCTAACTCGTCACTATCATAAGTAACCCATCCACCAGAATTATCCATAGCTACTACATACCCAATTCCTCCGCTATATTCCCCAGAAACCATATATACAAAAGCTTCTAAAATTACCCCCACCACTATCATAAAAAACATAAATCAACTAGATATTCATGTTTCAGGATACTCTTCAGTAGCCATGGCAGCCGTATAGCCAAACACCACAAGCATACCTCCCAAATAAATTAAAAAAACCATAAAACCTAAAAAAGACCCTCCAGTTCCCAACACAATCAAACAACCGGCACACCCACTAACAACCAAACAAAACCCCCCATAAATAGGAGAAGGTTTCAACGAAACACCTAAACACCCTAATATAACTAAAAAACTCAAAATGTAAATATATTCTGTCATAACTCCTACATAGACTTTAACTATGACCAATGACATGAAAAATCATCGTTGTTATTCAACTATAGAAACCTAATGACAATTATACGAAAGAAACACCCCCTCCTTAAAATTATCAACCACTCATTCATTGATCTCCCAACTCCATCCAACATCTCATCATGATGAAACTTCGGATCCCTTCTAGGAATTTGCCTAATAGTACAAATCATTACAGGACTATTTTTAGCAATACACTACACATCTGATACCACCACAGCATTTTCTTCAGTAGCACATATTTGCCGAGACGTAAACTATGGGTGACTTATCCGATACGCCCATGCTAATGGAGCCTCCATATTCTTCATCTGCCTATTTATTCATGTAGGACGAGGAATTTACTATGGGTCATTTATATTAAACGAAACTTGAAACATCGGAATTGTCCTTCTACTTACTACTATAGCAACAGCATTTGTAGGTTACGTCCTTCCATGAGGACAAATATCATTCTGAGGGGCAACCGTAATTACCAATCTTCTATCAGCTATTCCATATATCGGAACTACTCTAGTCGAATGAATTTGAGGAGGCTTCTCAGTAGACAAAGCCACCCTAACCCGATTTTTCGCCTTTCACTTCATCCTACCCTTTATTATCACAGCCCTCGTCCTAGTTCACCTTCTATTCCTCCACGAAACAGGCTCAAATAACCCATCAGGATTAAACTCAGACTCGGATAAAATCCCATTCCATCCATACTACACAATCAAAGATTTACTAGGTATTCTATTTCTATTGATAGTTCTCATAATTTTGGTTTTATTTTTCCCAGATGTTCTCGGAGACCCCGATAATTATACACCAGCAAATCCACTCAATACCCCAGCACACATTAAACCAGAATGATACTTTCTATTTGCATATGCCATTCTTCGATCTATCCCAAATAAACTAGGAGGGGTATTAGCCCTACTTCTATCCATTTTAATTCTTGCTGCCTTCCCACTTCTAAACTCCTCAAAACAACACGGCCTAGTCTACCGTCCAATTACACAATTTCTATACTGAATTTTCGTCGCTAACCTTCTCATCCTAACATGAATTGGAGGACAACCAGTAGAATACCCATTTACAATAATTGGACAAATTTCATCTATTCTCTACTTTACAATTATTGTCATCTTAATACCAATAGCCAGTATAATTGAAAACGACATCCTTAAACTACACACATGTCCTGATAGTATAAACATTACCATGACCTTGTAAGTCAAAAATGAAGTATTAATCTTCTCAGGACAAACTAAACACATCAAGAAGGAGAATATACTCCCACTACCAGCACCCAAAGCTGACATTCTCTAAATTAAATTACTTCTTGAAATACAGTACATAATATTATATAGTACATCATACATAAATGTAATTCGTACATTAAATTAATTACCTCTAGCATATAAACAAGTAATAAAAAATAATTAACAAAATCATCTATAACACAACCCACACAAAATTCTCCAATACTAGAAAAATAAATACAATTAACATATCCATGTATAAAGACATTTAAATGTTTAATCAACATTAATATACATACCACATGCCTAATATCTAGCACTATAAATCAATTCATCACAACTATTCCAACCTCAACCGTACATAAAACATTACAGTCATAAACCTCCATCTCCAAATGACTATCCCCTACTACATGTTATCCCTTAGTCTACCATCCTCCGTGAAACCAGCAACCCGCCCACCTCGACGGCTCTTCTTGCTCTGAGCCCATACAAACTTGGGGGTGACTAAAATGAAACTTTATCAGGCATCTGGTTCTTACTTCAGGGCCATTAAATTATTTATCGTCCATACGTTCCCCTTAAATAAGACATCACGATGGTGTGGGTCTAACAACTCGTTACCCAACATCCATTGGTTCCTTACATTTAGTAATTTTTATTTTTGGGGTGTATTACTCAACATAGCCGTCAAGGCATGAAAGGTCAGCCCACAGTCAAGCCAGTCATCTTATGAAGGATCATTTATCAACACGGCGGGATCATCTTAAACCCTAAGCCCATTCAATTCGGAC